AATTATGTGCTTCAATATAATTACCTGGAGTAAGCGCTATAGCTTGTTTCCAATACTCAGCAGCTTGATCGGACCAAGCCTCCGCAATTTCAGAATCACCCTGCAGAATGGCCTGTTCTCCCCGGTTGGGATAGGTGGGTCAATTCCTTCCCTTAGAACCGTACTTGAGAGTTTCCTACCTCATACGGCTCAACAATCAATTCTTTTTGCGGTCTCCTTTGAATTTACCCTATGCTAACTGAATTAGATTTATAATAAATCTATCCCATTTTTCTTGGGTTAACCAGAAGAAGTTAATTACATAAGTTTCAAATTCTAATTTTGATCAATAATTAATTAGTTTTAGCTTTTCTCCCACCTTCAGAAAAATGAAGCATAGATATCCCCTATATCGTTATAATTTTCTGAAAGGTAACTATCTCGGTTTCATATATTAAATTTATTTATATAGAATCTTTGAAAAAGACTTTCTTCCATAAGAAAAAAGAACTTACTATCTTTGGGATCTGATGCTACACCGCTGCTCAATACTTTAGTGGATCGACTCTATTACATAAGTTGATTCCTAACTTTATATCCCATATCGTGACATAAGTAAGCAGTTCTTAATTGTATCGAACCCAAAAGCTCGCTAATTGATCTTTACGGTGCTTTCTTTATCAATTCGATCCTTTATCCATAGAGTATAATATGTAGGCCGTACTTATTTTCTTCCTTTTTTTTGTTATCATGAAGTTTCTTTCCTTGCTACAGCTGATAAAAATCGTTGCTTTGGACGATGCATATGTAGAAAGCCTATTTTTTTCTAGTATTGACTAGCCAATTTTATCTTTTTTTCCTTCTTTCTATAGTGGAGATAGTCGCACGTAATGACAGATCACGGCCATATTATTAAAAGCTTGTGGTAAGAATGGGTTTCGTTCTAGTGCCCGGAAATAATATTCCAAAGCCTTTGTATGCTCCCCGTTGCTTGTGTGTATAAGGCCTATGTTATAGAGTATATAACTTCGATCATAGGGATCAATTTCTGGTCGCGTAGCTTCATAATAATTCTGTAAAGCTTCCGCATAATTTCCTTCGGATTGAGCCGACATCCGTTACGGTCGTTCATTTTATTCAAAAAATCTCCGCTCCAGAACCGTACGTGAGATTTTCATCTCATACGGCTCCTCCCTTCTGTGCATAGTACTAAGGGGAATAATCCATGGAATCCAAAATTCCCTATTCTTATTATGAACTGACAGGAGCTGGTATTTTTACAAGAAATCTCTAGCCAGCCTTCCCGCAAGAGGTTTTTTTTCTTAACACCAATCATATTAGTGCTAGATAGACATGGTAACTCCAACGATTTCTTTGTCCTCAACGCCTACTATTTCCAGGAATTAGTCACTTCAACGATCTTTGATGGTTATACGGGTATCCAAAGTACGAACGAGATGGATGTTTGTTGTCCCAACCATTCTTGTTAGGCCCGATACCGATAAGGAAAAGAGCAATTTATAACAAAATAACAAAGTTTTCGTGTTGTTGATTCCTAGTGTAGTGCTTCTTCCCCTATGCCGCCTATTGGTACTATTGGAGTAGGATTGCCCCGCAATACAGAACCTATAGGTGTAACCTTTTGTTCAATACTAAAATCGATATTTAAAGTAAATTAAAGTATCTGAGGCTGGATCAATCGAGGATACACGACAGAAGGAATTGTTCTATCTCCAAACTTTACCTTCACTAAGCGTAACTTTATTTCAAAAATTGGGTTCTTTCTATTCCGAACCACGTCTTTTCTCGTAAGAATGAAATGAGGGCTAAAAAAAAAAAAAAACAAGAAAAAAGAATCAAATCACACCATCTCTATAATAGGTAAATGCCTTTTTTTCTCCTGAAGTTGTCGGAATTATTCGTAATAAAATATTGGCTATAATCGAAGAGGTCTTATCAATAAAATTTCCATTTATCCGAGATCTAGGCATAATTAGCAATCCATTCTATAATTCTTCTCATTACCCCCTCGGCTCGGGGAAAACGATCCCACAAACAAAGGAACTGTACATTACAGAATAACATAAAAAAATCAAAATTCTAACTAAAAAGATATGTACCTTCCGCTCAAATTGTATTCTTTTCGGACAAAGAGAGATAGGAGACTTTTGAATCAGATTGAATTTCATATAAATTTCGTAGTATACAAATGAGCAGAACTATTACTATTTCATCTAAGTTGAATAACCAAGGACTTTATTTTACTATGGATTCTTATAACTCGAGAAATTTTGATTTGGTTATGATCCAAGGAGGAAAGAAAAGGGATGGAATAATCATTATACCGTTGAAATGAAATAGAAAAATCCATAGTACGATTCATGAATTTGTAATAGATCTATGGGATAGATGATAAGGGGATAAATGATAAGAGAAGTTGTTGTTGATAAATATGAAATTGGAAAGGAATTTTTTATTCCTATAGAACCTCGGTTGTGCCCGTACTGCAATAAAATAATATGAGTAACTCGCTATTCACTCGGTTTCTGGTCAATAATAAGATTATGTAGGAAAGATGGCCGAGTGGTTCAAGGCGTAGCATTGGAACTGCTATGTAGGCTTTTTGTTTACCGAGGGTTCGAATCCCTCTCTTTCCGTTTCTGTTAATTCACCAGCGTTACCGACCACAATATATCAAATCAAATAACAATTCATATCATTATTCCAATAGTTTTTTTGATAAAAAACCTCTATTCCTAATTACATTACTGCGATACGGGAGCGATTTATGATACGTGAATGAGAAAAATGCGGATCAAGGCCCTTAGATCTATTTACTTTTTCGTTGAAAAAGGGGGGACATAATTGTCTGAACCCCCTTTCTTTGTTATGTTCGTTAGGTTCAAGTCTGTCGGGAATAATATTCTACGACTAACAACTCATTTATTTTTAACCCGATCCATTTACTATCTATTATTTGATTTACTAATCCTTTATATTGGAATGAGTCAATAGTCAAATGATTTGGTAGTTCCTCGTGAGGGGACGAAGCAATATAATTTTGAATCAGAGCTTTCGATCTTTGTTTATCCTTCGTAGTAATAATATCTCGGGGTTTGCAACGATAACTTGGTATATCCACTATACGACCATTAACTAAAATATGTCTATGGTTAACTAATTGTCTGGCTCCAGGAATGGTCGAAGCCATACCCAATCGAAAAAGGATGTTATCCAAACGCATCTCAAGTAGTTGTAGTAAAACCTGGCCTGTTGACCCTTTGGCTTTTCCGGCGATATGCACATATCTAAGTAATTGTCGCTCTGTCAGACCATAATGAAAACGCAATTTCTGTTTTTCTTCTAGACGAATACGATATTGCGATCTTTTCACGGAACGCAATGGGTTTTTAAGATCACTTCCGGATCTAGGTCTTTTACTAGTTAATCCCGGTAAAGCCCCCAGACGGCGTATCTTTTTGAAATGAGGTCCTCGGTAACGAGACATAAAGACTCCTTTTTATTTTATTGAAATTTCATTTTACAGAAGAAATCGAAATTAAGACTGAACTAAAGGATAAACAAAGCAAAGCTAAATCTACTGAAGTATTACAAAGTAGAATGAAATGAATTGTGTCAATATCCGGATTTTTTGTATATATTTTGTATATATAAGAAATTAAGACTCTGCTTTATGATTTGTTCTATATAGATCTAATTGCTCTAATCAACTTTTTATTCCTAGTTACAAGTTACCACGACATAATAGATTAGTGACTCAACGTTTGGGGAAAGGGAGAGGAGAGATTATCAATCATGGAAAAAATCGATAGAGAAAAAAGCCGGCTATCGGAATCGAACCGATGACCATCGCATTACAAATGCGATGCTCTAACCCCTGAGCTAAGCGGGCTCACATAACAGAAATAGAAATAATGTATAGGGATTCAAGAAAGGATTTTGGCTATTAGTTATGAATTTAATATGAACTATTATTTAATACGAACTATTACTATTTATTACTATTCTAGTTCATAATTCTTTCCATAGTTACAAATAATATATAATATATAACTAGAATATGACTAAATAGAAATAGAATTCTCTATCTCTAATAATGTAATGGAAATATCTGACTAGTTAGAATTTTCATTACATTATTATACATCAATTTATTTTCATATTTCAAATTTACATAAAAATTTACATACATTATTTTTCTACTTTTACATTATATTACATTATATTATATACATTATACTATATTAAACATTATACTATTATATACATTATACTATATTAACATTATAATTTAGAATATATTAATATAATATATTTAGAAATAGAATATATTTATATTCTATTTCTAAAATATATAGAAATAGAAAATATATAGAAATTTTCTTTTTATGATAATATAATATTTATGATAATAAGATAAGATTTTTTAGATTTTTATTTTGAGAATAGTTATAACAAATTATGTTAATAATATTATAGATATTATAGCAGATAGGTCCTAAGAAAGATACAACAATCAAAATTCTAATCAGACATTCCTCTTATTTTGTTCGAAAAAATAAGGGATAGGACGAAAAAAAAAAAAGAAGAAAGAATATCGACCCTTCCAGTATTCCAAATCGCGCTGTAAAAACAAAAGGGAAGGGAGACATATATATATGTGGGATATATCTATCTATATTGAATTGCGGATATATCAATGATAGAATCATTTCTGATTGAAACAAATATGGTTCATACAATAGAGCTGAAACGAGAGGATATCCAACAAAAGAAAATAGGAGTATAAGTATACACTATTTCGCTATGGGAATCATTATATAATATAATGAATTCAGCGGTTCCAAGATAAATGAAAGAGGTGAGTGGAATTACAACTGGATCTTTGTCTAAAAGGGGGATATGGCGAAATTGGTAGACGCTACGGACTTGATTGGATTGAGCCTTAGTATGGAAACCTGCTAAGTGGTAACTTCCAAATTCAGAGAAACCCTGGAACG